ATCAATCCATTTTATTCTATTTATTCCAAGGCAAGGATTCAACAATCACTTAGTCAAAATCAAGTAACTATTCGTACGTTGTTGAATAGGAATAAGGACTCTCAATCTTTGATAATTTTGTCATTATCTAATTGTTTTCAAATGGGTCCATTCAACGATGCAAAATATTACAATGTAATAAAAAAAGAATCAATGAAAAGAGATACTCTAATTCCAATTAGGAATTCGTTGGGGCCTTTAGGATTAGGAAGAGCCTCTAAAAGTAAGAATTTTGATTCAATTTACCATTTAATAACTTATAATCAGATCTCGGTAACTAAATATTTACAACTTGACAATTTAAAACAGACTTTTCAGGTACTTAAATATTATTTAATAGATGAAAATGATAGAATTCATAATCCCGATCCATGCAGTAACACCGTTTTGAATCCATTCAATTTGAATTGCCATTTTCTCCATCATAATTATTGTGAAGAAACATCTACAATAATTAGCCTTGGGCAGTTTATTTGTGAAAATGTATGTATAGCGAAAAACGGACCGCACCTAAAATCGGGTCAAGTTCTAATTGTTCAAATTGACTCTGTAGTAATAAGATCAGCTAAACCTTATTTGGCCACTCTGGGAGCAACTGTTCATGGTCATTATGGAGAAATCCTTTACGAAGGAGATACGTTAGTTACATTTATATATGAAAAGTCGAGATCTGGAGATATAACGCAAGGTCTTCCAAAAGTGGAACAAGTGTTAGAAGTTCGTTCGATTGATTCAATATCGATGAACCTAGAAAAGAGGATTGAGGGTTGGAACGAGCGCATAGCAAAAATTCTTGGAATTCCTTGGGGATTCTTGATTGGTGCTGAGCTAACTATAGTACAAAGTCGTATCTCTTTGGTTAATAAGATCCAAAAAGTTTATCGATCTCAGGGGGTGCAGATTCATAATCGGCATATAGAGATTATTGTGCGTCAAATAACATCAAAAGGGTTGGTTTCAGAAGATAGAATGTCTAATGTTTTTTCACCCGGAGAACTAATTGAATTGTTGCGGGCGGAACGAACAGGGCGTGCTTTGGAAGAAGCAATCTGTTACCGAGCCATTTTATTGGGAATAACGAAAGCATCTCTAAATACTCAAAGTTTCATATCCGAAGCGAGTTTTCAAGAAACTGCTAGAGTTTTAGCAAAAGCCGCTCTCCGGGGTCGTATCGATTGGTTGAAAGGTCTGAAAGAGAACGTTGTTCTCGGGGGGATGGTACCCGTTGGTACTGGATTCAAAGGATTAGTACAACGTTCAAGGCAACCTAACAACATTCCTTTGGAAAAAAAAAAGAATGATTTATTCGAGGTGAAAATGAGAGATATGTTGTTCTACCACAGAGAATTATTTGATTTTTTCATTTCAAAGAATTTATACGATACACCCAAACAATCATTGCGAGGATTTAATGATTCCTAAGAGCAGATTCTTAACTATTTTCGGTCATTTTTTTTATTTGGTAGGTAATAGGTAATAGTAATAAAGATAATAACAAATAGAATAGAAATAAATTAATGGCTTGAATCATGTATCAACGGCTAATATCTGTTAGAGGTAGAAAAGAAGGTTCCATCGGAACAATTATTTATTTCTATTTCAGGGTACCTCGTCTCTTTTTTTTTTTTTAAAAAAAGAGAGGAAGTGTGGGGAGAGAAATGACAAGAAGATATTGGAACATCAATTTGGAAGAGATGATGGAAGCAGGAGTTCATTTTGGTCATGGTACTAGTAAATGGAATCCTAGAATGGCACCTTATATCTCTTCAAAGCGTAAAGGTATTCATATTATAAATCTTATTAGAACCGCTCGTTTTTTATCAGAAGCTTGTAATTTAGTTTTTGATGCAGCAAGTAGGGGAAAACAATTCTTAATTGTTGGTACCAAAAATAAAGCAGCTGATTCAGTAGCACGGGCTGCAATAAGGGCTCGTTGTCATTATGTTAATAATAAATGGCTCGGTGGTATGTTGACGAATTGGTATACTACGGAAACGATACTTCATAAGTTCAGGGACTTGAGAACGGAACAAAAGATAGAGAGACTCAACCGTCTTCCGAAACGAGATTCGGCTATGTTGAAGAGACAATTATCTCACTTGCAAACATATCTGGGCGGGATTAAATATATGATGGGATTACCAGATATTGTAATAATCGTTGATCAGCAAGAAGAATATACGGCTCTTCGAGAATGTATCATTTTGGGAATTCCAACGATTTGTTTAATCGATACAAATTGTGACCCAGATCTCGCAGATATTTCGATTCCAGCAAATGATGACGCTATAGCTTCAATCCGATTAATTCTTAACAAATTAGTATTTGCAATTTGTGAGGGTCGTTCTAGCTATATACGAAATACGTGATTAATAATAAGATAAATAAATTATTTTTGGAACTCCATTTTTGTAACTCCATAGATTTATGAAATCGGTTACAATTTTTTAATCGCGCAAAAGAGATACAAGTAACTTAGGGGTATTATGTGATTAGTTGATATCAAAAATATATAATTCAAGTAGGCAAGTCAAAAATAGATGGTTGAATCAAAATAATTCTTTTTTTTTTAAGTTCTATTTCTTTCAGAGGGCAATATGAATGTTCTATTATGTTCTATCAACACACTAAAAGGGCTATACGATATATCTGGTGTGGAAGTTGGCCAACATTTGTATTGGCAAATAGGAGGTTTTCAAGTCCATGCCCAAGTACTTATTACTTCTTGGGTTGTAATTGCTATCTTATTAGGTTCAGCCATTATAGCTGTTCGTAATCCACAAACCATTCCTACTGACAGTCAGAATTTCTTCGAATATGTCCTTGAATTCATTCGAGACGTGAGCAAAACTCAGATTGGAGAAGAATACGGTCCATGGGTTTCCTTTATTGGAACTTTGTTTCTATTTATTTTTGTTTCGAATTGGTCAGGTGCTCTTTTACCTTGGAAAATCATACAGTTACCTCATGGGGAATTAGCCGCACCTACAAATGATATAAATACTACCGTTGCTTTAGCTTTACTCACGTCAGTAGCATATTTCTATGCGGGTCTTACCAAAAAAGGATTAGGTTATTTCGGTAAATACATTCAACCAACTCCAATCCTTTTACCCATTAATATCTTAGAAGATTTTACAAAACCCTTATCACTTAGTTTTCGACTTTTCGGAAATATATTAGCTGATGAATTAGTAGTTGTTGTTCTTGTTTCTTTAGTACCTTCAGTGGTTCCTATACCTGTCATGTTACTTGGATTATTTACAAGCGGTATTCAAGCTCTTATTTTTGCAACTTTAGCTGCGGCTTATATAGGCGAATCCATGGAGGGTCATCATTGACTAGTTTTCGAAATAGGCTTTTTTTAGCTTAAGACTTACGCAATATATGCGCGGATCAAGATAATCTGCTTAGGGAACATAACATAATATATAAATCAATTTATATTATATAATATATTCTATAATATAAATAAGATATATACGATCTAGAGAGGAATAGTAAAAAAAGCTTAAGATCTTAGAGATATTAGGGAGTTGCAACAAACAGGGAAGTAAAAAAAAGGAAAGAGATCTAAAAGATCTTTTTCCTAAAATTCCAGTTAGGTCCATTTATACCCCCTCCAATGAATATTCTCTTTATATTGTTTTGTTCATTTAATTCCAATATTCAACATTATTAGCTATTAGTAATCATAATCTGAATAATAATTTGGATACTATTACTTATAGTATTATGGCGTGCTATTCTTTAAAAAGATGTTATTGTTATATAGAATGATGCCCATTCAAGTTGATTTCATCCAATTCAACGATTGACCAAAAGATGATTTTAATAAATAATAAATTACATTAACTTAGATCAATCAAATACTACTATTTCGATGTAATGATTCGATCTAAGGAATTTGTCCATGTAGATTGATTGTTCCCATGTAGTCGAATAAAAAAAGAAAAATATAGAAAAAAAGAGTTCAATTTATAAAAAAAAAAAATGGATTAAGGAGATGCCGAACTAGATGTATGTAATCTAATTGCTATAAGACAACTCTTGTGAATCTTTCGAAGAATTATTCTAGAATCCGATTGAATGTAAGATATGAATAGTTGATTTACGTTATGGAAGAAACACATGTATATGTGATATTAGATATTCATTAGTTATATATGAAGTAAAAATATATCTAATTAATATAATATCTAATACTGTGAATTTAGATAGGGATTCCAATAGAAGTCCTTCCCTTTCGTTTGTAATTGTGAATGAAATATTTATTCAATGAATAAAGTGAATATTGAATGAATAAATAGATTCAATCAAGAAAAAAAAACTAAAAATTGGAATGGTTTTGAAAAAAGAAAGAAATGGAAGAAAAAAAGTCATATGGATTCACAAAAATTATGTGAATAGAAACTAAAAAAGAAATATGGAAGTAGTTCTAATGATTCAATAATATTATTACTTCAATTCAGAGTTCTTAGTTCCTTCGACTGTATAGATCTTAGCGATGGAATAATTAAGTCATAATTTCTTTGTTGATCGTATCATTAACTATTTACTTATTTTGGTGTGAGGAACTTATCATGAATCCACTGATTTCTGCCGCTTCCGTTATTGCTGCTGGGTTGGCCGTCGGTCTTGCTTCTATTGGACCTGGGGTTGGTCAAGGTACTGCTGCGGGCCAAGCTGTAGAAGGGATCGCGAGACAGCCCGAGGCGGAGGGAAAAATACGAGGTACTTTATTGCTTAGTTTGGCTTTTATGGAAGCTTTAACAATTTATGGACTGGTTGTAGCCTTAGCGCTTTTATTTGCGAATCCCTTTGTTTAATCCTATAACAATACCTATTTTTTCTTAGGTTATTTCCTTGGACTTACCACTCCCGCTTTTTCGAATTATATTAAGATTTCACTCCTACAATTATTTATTTGTTGGGACAATAAACCATGGGGAAGGACTGAT